AATCCTTGGCAGGAAACGGATCGGAGAGTTATCATGTGGGATTATGGAATATCCATCTTGACAAGAAATTATCTAGATGTTAATATGTCTATGACAAGGGCTATAGCTCAGTTAGGTAGAGCACCTCGTTTACACGCGCGCCAATGCTTTTTCAGAGGAGTCCATCATGCAATCAACAGAATTGATCTTATTGAGAAATCGATGTCTTACTCCATGGATTCGAGGGAACAAGAGAACAATAGCCTGACAAATATTTTGTTCGGTCCGATTCAGGTGCCAATTCAGGTACCAAATAGAACCCATCATTGGTTTGATCATTGATAAGGTGAATACCCAGTCCCTTCAATGCTAGGCATAATGAGGATAAGGACCTCAAAATAACCTCTTTTCGTCCTATGAACTTTAAGGTGTATGAAGTATCATATTTGACTCTTGGGGCGGATTGATAGAGACTCCATTTAACTTAGGTTGATCTAGGCCGGAGGCAGACCTACGTCAGGGTAACCCTTCTTTGAAACACTTTGGTATTGCTCCCGGATCAGAATTCAAATAATGAATCCGAGCGCATGGAGCCATCTCGTTATCTTCCTGTCAAGAAAAAATATGGTGGACTAGCCGATCTTTTTATCAGTTAATGAAAGAGCCCAATGCAAAAAAAAACGCATGTTGGGTCTTTGAAACAGTTCGAATCATTTCGATAATAATAAGTTTGATCTGTTTTACCGAGAAGGTCTACGGTTCGAGTCCGTATAGCCCTATACATTTTTTTATTCATTTCCTAATTAGTGCGTGTGACCGGCCGGTTGATTGTTCCATAGAAATGGAATCATTCCCACAGGATTACGGAGATCCCTCGGGGCTTGAAAACAATAATTTATTCCAATGGATCCAATCGGATCGGTATTTTCAAATCTCGGATAAACAAACCCATTCTTCTTCATTAATCTTCGTCTGTGAATGACATACGGCCTTTTTCCTCTTTTATTTGTCCATGATCCAAGATTTAGTGATACGCCTTTGCTTTGGTATACCCAAGTCAATTTATGAAGTCAAAATCATAACATGAGCCTGGCTCAAGAAAAACTCCAACCTGACCCAACCAAATCAAATCCAAATTCAATCTAATAGTAAGTCACATTATCTAGAACCTATTCTTGTTCTTGTATTTGTAGAAAAGCCAGAGTTTCAAAAACGAAGCTCTTTGGTAAGTTTTATTGTACAATAGGCTTTTCTTCGTATAACCGGCTTAGCAAAGCAAGTAGTCATTTTTCTGTACAATACTTAATAACTTATTTAAGTTATTTTTTTTTATTCCAATCTACCCAATCCAATTTGTTCATCATTCCAATTCTACCAATGCAGACTTTATCTAAAAAGATTAGGGCCCATTTGAACTTGGATGAGTTAGGAATCCCCCGACGTATCGCCTTTTGGCAGAACAACAATCCCAATTCATTGTTTTAGAGACAATGAATTGGTCCTAAATGTATCAACGCACCCTCTTCTATTTCTATGAGTTGGTTTTGGGATGGGGAGATTTTGTCTATCGAATCGTTCGACAACGCATGATTCCATTCGAAGTATCTTCTGTAAATCATTTACGATTCAGCCGACTCTACCATTAAACTATGCCCCATTTTGTAGGTTTGCTTCAAAAGAAACGTTTTTTGTTGTCACGAAACCTAACTCGTTGGTTGGTCCTGCTAGGTGTTATTATTACATTAAATAAATAAGTATTTCGAGTCATTCCAAATCACGATCTTTAGTCCTAGAAATGGGTCTGAAATGATTCTTTCAAGACTTCTAACTCGGGGGTAAAGCCGAGGGCCGGGGTAGTACAGGTCCAAAGTTTCCTAATTTGGGTATAGGAACCCATGAGTTTTTATATGTAAGGGTTCCTCACAATTCAATGGATTGAATCAAATCAATTAAGTATAAATCTGGGACAGGGAGAGAGAATCGAATCGGTCGATGCATTCCGTTTTCGTATCCGTATCAAATCAATAGAAACAATAATCCTCTATCCGGATCTTAATGAAAAGAATACACCAACACAGCCACGTAGAATATACCATAAATCCCGAGATGGAAACTCCTAGAAATTCTATTACATCTGACTACTGACTATATTCTAAATCACTAAGAAAAAAAAAAAAAGAGAGAGAGAGAAAAAATGGGCCAGACCTCCTCTTTGGCTCTATTATATTAATAGAATATTGAAATTATTTATGTTTAATATTTCATTTAATCTTATTTGAATAATATTGTTTGAATATTATTTCAATTTCAATTCATATTATTTAAAATATTCTTTAAAAAAAATTCCTTAATTCCTTTTTTTGTTGATAGAAAACCCGAGGCAAGGTAGGAGAGAGTTTGATTTGTATAATAGCATTATATGTCTACACCATATCTAAATAGAATCGAAGTAAGTGTAAGTGGGATTCCGTTGGATGAATCTTGAGACGATACATGACCCACAACAAGTAAACAAACGAAA